GAGCAGAAAATGCAATTGCATTATAAGGTCGCAATTGAACAGATCGAGCAAGTTCAAATTGACGTAACATGAAACCTATTAGTCCGAAAGCCCCATGGAGAGCAACAAAAGTCCACAGACCGCCTAATTGACACCAACGAGTAAAATCTCCTTGTGCTTCAGGTCCCCATAGGAGCAACAAAGAATGTGCTAAACTATTAGCAGGGGTAGAAACTGCAGCGGTTAAGAAATTGCAGCCTTCCAAATAGGAACTGGCCAATCCGTGGGTATACCATGAAGTTACAAAGGTTGTACCTGTGAACCAACCGCCTAAAGCGAAATAAGCACAAGGAAAGAGCAATAGACCAGACCAACCTACAAAAACGAAACGGTCCCTCCTTAACCAGTCATCCATAATATCAAATAAATCGTTTTCTTCTTTGGTAAATCTACCAAGGGCTATAGTCATATCGATCCTCCTATTCAACTACTTCAACCATTTCCGAACACCTCATATCATTCTCAGAGCATACGACGGTTCGATCATTTTTGAATGATTCCTCGTCCACCGCTCCTTCCAATGGGTTTCGAAGATACAAATCCTTCCTTTCTATTGGGCCAGAAACCAACCTAGGTAAATCCATGAGTTCGATTCGATTATTCCTTCCTATTTATTATTCCTTCTTATTCTTAATAACCATCTAAACCTTGAATTGTTTTATGACTCATCAATCAGATCCATTTTTTTAAATAACTGTTAGGAAACAAGTGATCCTTTCTCTCGTTCTCCGTTGCATTGGAGGAACAAAAATATCTGATGCTCTGGTGCATCAATATGGAAATATTTGGTACATGAAACCATGATCTGATATCTATATCTAAATCCTATATAGATAAAAACGGATCTTTTTCTGGAATCAAAGAAAGGTATTGAAAAATAGATTGCTCTTGTGACTTGGAATAAACGTATCTCTGTGGAGGAAAGGAAGAGCAATTTATTCCTATGGAGCATCCAGGAACAAGAAGATTCAATCGGAAATATCGACAAATTCTTGCGTGGCGTGGTCCAAGGAAAGAAAAAGTTCGCTTCTACAATTTCATCTCTATCGAATTTGAATATCAGAATAGCTGATATAATCATGATTCAATGGCTCAGGTCCACTTACTTTTCTTTTGATTTTATTGATTTCTCATTTTTCCGATGGATTTGATTAGAACAATAGAGAAATAGGAATACTTTGGTTTGGCGATTCACAGTTGGGATTGGGTATCTAGAATATCTATGTCCCAGGACCAAAAATATCAATAATATGAGTAGGAGTATAGCCTGTAGTGACATAACATAGTAGTCCTCCTACTAAGTGCGATTACTTATCATATCATAATAAACAACTGTTTCACTTTATACCTATAACTCATTAGAATGATAACTCATTATGGGTTACTTTTATTACAAATATCAACAATATCTCTATTCTCCGATGAAAAATGAAAACTAAGACAGGAGCTTCATAGAAAAAGCCCTTTATCGGATTTGAACCGATGACTTACGCCTTACCATGGCGTTACTCTACCGCTGAGTTAAAAGGGCCCATTTTCTTCAAAAAATGAATTAACCACTGGCTACTATAGAGTCTACTACATGTATCTATGTATGTACTATATGTACATGTATATATCGGGGTTCATTCGGAAACAAGAAATTTGATTTACCTAGGAAGTTTGAGTTATTTATATTTGAGAAAAATCAATGCAATGAATTGTTTCAGGGCCGCTCCTAATTGCTTTGCTTTTATTGACCCATCCGGACGAGATTCGCTTGGTTGATTGATACATGTATCAATCCGATATAGATCCAAGATATTTCATCGAATTATGGAATGAAGGGATTCGACTCATACCCTAAACTGAATTATTAGAGAATAAAAAAAAGAATCTTTTCGACTATTTGTCGATCCTTTTCCAGATTTACGAGTTCTACACCATCCTTATGGAATGGGGTTTGCCCTTCGGACAAATCACTCCCTGAAGGATCCTATCCTCTGTTATAGATAGGATGGTTCATGAATCAACAACCCAAAAATTCTATTCTATGGAATCTTGTAAGCAAGAAAGATTCTTCGGATCTAGTCATACCATTATATTGACAATTTCAAAAAACTGCTCATACTATGAGCATATATAGTATGATGGTGATCGGGCAGGTATGCCCCTATCGTCTAGTGGTTCAGGACATCTCTCTTTCAAGGAGGCAGCGGGGATTCGACTTCCCCTGGGGGTAAGACGAAAGGGAGTTGATCATGGATTATCAATAAGCCTAGAATTGATTCTTCCTGGGTCGATGCCCGAGCGGTTAATGGGGACGGACTGTAAATTCGTTGGCGATATGTCTACGCTGGTTCAAATCCAGCTCGGCCCAATAATTCGCCGATCCATGAGGATGATATAACCAGTTTGTCCTCTATAAATGTCTGATATATAGAAATGGGGAGTCTGCCCTTTTTTTCTGCTATATCCTATTTATTTGTTCCCACACGTTTCTGATCTGATCTTTTTAACGACATTAATAGTCTGTAAATAAAATAAAAATATTAAGTATAAGGAAAAGAATAAAGAAAAAAAAAAGAGTCTTTTTTTTTTTTTTTCATTGAAAGGTTGATTATTAATCGATTTGGCAATAAAATAACCACAGGGTTACTAGTAATCCGTGTCACTCTCACTAGAGTCCATATCTATGTAGATATCAGTATATCACTCGTATTTCTGTTACAAGAAAGACGTCGATTTTCAATGAAAGGGCTCGAATGAAATTATAAGAATATGTATGCTGTACATCTCATTTCCCCGGGATTGTAGTTCAATCGGTCAGAGCACCGCCCTGTCAAGGCGGAAGCTGCGGGTTCGAGCCCCGTCAGTCCCGACCTAGAATCCGATGAATCCATCAATTCATCTCTCCATTTTCTGTGAAGGGGGGGGACAAGGAGCAGGATTTAATCCCCGGGGGGATCCTCATTTCTTTCGTGTTTTTTGTTTCGCTTTTCTCATCGGACAAAACAAATACGGGACTTTCAATTACTTCAACTAGTACCGATTGATGGGGGAGAGACGTATGTAGATTGATCAGTGGTATCACCCTATTCAGGATTTCAAGAGAGACCCGTAGGGTCTGTCTTTTTCGATTGCTCCTGATTCATGAAATAGAGTACCCATATGTTTCCCGGGAGCACATACACAATTTGTATTCGTTTATTGTACGATACACAATTAACTTAATATAGTATAGTTACTAGTCTATAGATAGTTACTAGTTACCTCGACAGAGGCAGAGTACTTTTCAGATTAAACCTACTCCCCCCTTTTTCTTCATATTTTAACGGCCCTATCAAAGAAAAAACAAAATCAATAAATAAATAAATTTGTCAGAATATTATATTAGATCTTTTATACCGGACTAAAAAACTTCGTTTAGAACTTAACTCATTCTTTTTTCCATTTCATCCCTACTGTTTTGATTTGTGACCAATGGAATGCCGGTCAGATGATACTTCATCTGATGGTTGTATAAGGAAGACGGCAGGTTATAAAAAAGAAAGAGTGGAAATGAAAAATTCAATGGGATTCTTGATTGGGCCAGGAATCCAATTTTGGATTCGGTATGGATAAAAGATCTTCCTATGTTATACTATTCAATTCTCGACGATGAATCGATTTGATAGATCAGATATTGTTATTCATGATATTGATACGATTCAGTATCATCAGGATACAACCCATCCTATTGAATTTATGGGAGAAAGACTTATCATCTCTATGGGATTAGATCCCGAGTTATTGCGAAGCAAAAAAAACGATGAGATTATGGAAGTCAATATTCTCGCATTTATTGCTACTGCGCTGTTCATTCTAGTTCCTACTGCTTTTTTACTTATCATCTACGTAAAAACAGTCAGTCAAAGTGATTAATTTGAATGAAACTTGACTTATTAGTTCTTATCAACGATTGAAGAAATGAAAGAAAGGGATTCAAATTCCAAGTCTTAAATGAAATGGTCGGGTTGGAGTCCTCAGTATATGAGATAGTATGGTAGAAAGGTTCATATAGTTCTTTCTACCACACTATCTATTATTGTAGAAAGATATGGGCTTGATATAGATCAATCCACAATATGTACCTACATATATATGTACATATAAATAGCACTCCAATTCTATTTCTTTGCTACATCAATTTGTATTGATCCCGATCAATCTGAAATAATCGAACGTCGACTTTTCTAATTCCTGGGTTTCTGATTATTTTCAATATGGATCCATTGAAAGAATCAATGGAGGAAGAATGGGCATATATTATAGAAAAGAAAAGAAAACCAAGCCATTTTTTTTTTAGCATTACAAAGAAGTAATTGATTGATCCGTTAACAGATGATCCAAAGAGTTCTATAATAACTTCTTCGAATTTTGAAAAGGATGTAGTAGATCCCACCGATTTTTCATGCTTGAACCATGACATGAGGCGAGTCGATAAAGCATAAATAAGATTCCTATGAGTATAAAACAAAACGGTAAGTACGCATACCCAACGAAAGCAAGATCTTATTATGCGTAGTACCTCTTTGGACAACGACTATGTCTATGTCGCCTCAGTAGGTAGAAAGTACATATCTACGTAATAGAAGAACGTCTCCCTCTTTGAACAGCAAAGAGAAAAGGGAAACAAATAAAAAAAGAATAGGGGTTAGCTACTCCTCATTGTAATATGCATAATTCTAGTAAGAGCCGGCTCGTCGAAATAGAATATTTAGAAAGAATCGGTTGGAAAAAATTTCCCATCATGTGTATCCCTTTGAGTTTCGAAATACGAATATGGGAACCAAGTCGTTAAAATATTTGTTTGATCGAAAGGTTCTTATTCATATTGGATTCCAGTAGAATTTATGAAGTGGAGATTTTTTGATTTAAAAACGCTTTGCAGAACGATCTATTAAACAATTGATACAATTCGATTACTCAACTCAATTAGTAGTATCCCTAGAGTCCACTTCTTCCCCATACTACGAGTGAAAGGGAAAATGTAAAGACTACCATTAAAGCAGCCCAAGCGAGACTTACTATATCCATGTGAATGGTGTCCTCTATCTCTATGAATATGAAGGAATTATTCCAATGTTGATCACTAATAATAGTGGAATCAATGGTGCAGAGTCAAAATGGGATTTTGACCTAACGCTATTGATGAACCAATCCAATGAATACATTCATAACAAGTCCCTATATGATTTCTGGTGGAATCGGAAAACACTAAGTACAAGCAAGATACACGGTTGCCCCCTTGGAAGTCTCAAGGGAATGTTACTAATGGAACGTGTAGGAATAGTAAGACCTATTGTTGCCTTTCATAAACAAAAAGCAGAAAAAAAAATGTACCATCAAGATAGATAACTATCTATCACATATCCCTATCTCCCGTCTAAGCCTTATTGTCTCTACTTCTGTGAAACAATTGGAGACACCCTATTACATTCTTGGCGGGGTTATCCAAAAGAAAGAATTTTTTTCCACTTTTATAAAAGCCAATCTACAATATGAATTGAAAATGAATTGAAAACCTGAGCATTCAGAGACTCTGGTGAGTTTGTATGGATACAAAGTATTTTTAGTTCTTTCCACAACTCCTAATTGGATTCCCCATCAGTCTACCCAATCTAATTCAAGACTCAGTCAGTAAACGCTAGTGGGGTAAGGTAATTAGGAAGTATTTATAGTCCTTCCTATAATCTCCTCTTGGATCCTAAGAGCAAGGATTTACAGTCCCTTAGGAACCTTCCTTTGGATACACGGATTTACAGTCCTTGGCTTTCGTAGTTCTGAATCTCACAATTGAATTTGATCTGACTATGGATTTGATTCGATTGATAAATGAAATCAATGGCCTGAACGCATCAGTAATCAGTAATTAAGTGAGTATTTCTTCATTCATATTGGTAATTCTCATATTGGTATAATACCGGTTTGGGCCACACCCGGATTTTTGAAGAAATAATGGAAAGTCTTTTATAGAACCCCCTCCCCGGATTCTTAAAATTGGGTATCGACAGTCTCGACCCCTTCCCTCTGCTTCTGCCGGGCAATAATTTTGTGAGTTCTATTAGTAGGGTAAGAGATTCCGAGTCTTTTGCAGGCGACACCCGGATTTGAACTGGGGAGAAAGGATTTGCAGTCCCCCGCCTTACCACTCGGCCATGCCGCCAAAACGATACAAAATAGATATAGATGGAAATATTCTGGAGAATTACTGAACCATTTCTTTTTTTTTTGATTGGATCCTGTTGTTCTCTTAGATTGATTGTATAGTATTTCAAAATACACAACACCTAAAACTTCCCCTTTTTCTTTTGAAAAACAAAAATGGATTTCCAGTCACAGAATCCAAAATTCAGGGCAAATTGGAAGCATTAACTATTAACTGTGAATTCATAAATGGCTCTTGGATTTGGATCTCCAATTTTGTTTCCTTAATGACATAAGGAGATCAAATTGATATACGACTAATCAGTCTCAATTCTATTAATCTTTTTCAATTTCAATTATAACAATAATTATGTGTATATGTAAACCCCAGAACAGAAATTCTTACACAGATACCTAGTCAGGTATCTTATCTACATATCCCTATTAGAAAATCGTCGTGCTTGCATTTTTCATTGAATATATTGAATATAAAATCGAAATTTGGATATAGCACGACCTATGTTGCCTCAAGGGAACTTCGATAAAAGATGGGATATACGGATAGCTAGATAGTTATATCTGCATGTACTTAATAAACACGACTTCTCTTATACACTTCAATCGTATTCTATTAATTCTACTAACAAATGGGTAGAAATATCTCTCCCTTCTGCGAATCATTTTTTGAACAACGGAATCGATGAAATAAATTAAGTGCTAAAATCAAAGTCAACTCTATATGTTCCTGATTATTCTGTCTTTATCTCATTCATAGAGAACAGATTCAATCCCGAATCCATTTATGGTACCCAATCCGATCGTAATATCATAATAATAGGTAGAAATTGGATCCATTTTTATATTCTATACAAAACTCCATAAGTCTGTCTAAGTGGCAGAATTTTTTTCCAGGAATGTTTTATCAATTCATTTCCATTTGTATCTGTCGCAAATTTGAATTTGAGTCCAATTTTTTTATTCCTCCGTTCATACGTATTTAATACATATATATGGGGTTGGATAAAATTTCATGTTGTTTTCAAAAGAATATACATTCCATCGTTGCTAGATCAATCTATATGGTTCAATGAAGAGTGAGCCAATAATTGGATTTTTTCGATAAACGGAAAACTTAAGATGTTCCGGGATGGAAATGAGGGAATGTATATAATACCAGGGTTTAGTCAGATACAATTTGACGGATTTTGTAGGTTCATTGACCAAGGCTTGACGGAAGAACTTCATAAGTTTCCAAAAATGGAAGATACAGATCAAGAAATTGAATTTCAATTA